TCTGCCGATTCAATTAGATGCTACATCTAAAATAGATGCTACAGTTAAAAATATCTTTTTTGTGGTTGGAGAAGATGGTTTTTGTTGGAATTTTTTTTTTTTTTTTCAGTTTAAGGAATTGGTTAGTCGCCCAGTAACAAGTAACCATAGTAGATAGTATTCAATGAAAGAAAAAGACTAAAGAAAAATCAATACTCGCGATGTACGCATTGTTATTGTATTAGACCCAAAGGAAGGGGTCGTTCTTGACCTAATTACTTAATTACAAGGATGGGGCTGTGTAATATGGAAAGACAAAATGTAAAATCTAGTTTTGAGTGATCTGATCATACGATACTTTTTTCTTTTCATTCGATAGATTATGTGAACGAACCTACTACTGATACTGAATTTAATAAGTTCAATTTAAAGTAAAAAAGTAAAAGGCATTTTCATTATAAGATAAGGTCACTTATCGTTCTAAAAAAAAGGATTCGTCGATACAATAAAAAAAAAGATCAAAATAGAAATGATTTTCCAATTTTATTCCATAGTGATTCAAAGAAAGTTTCTTTTTTTGAATTTTAAATGAAGTTATAAAACAAAGTTTATTACGTTATTTTATTTTTCATTATTTATAATTTATGAATTTTTAATATTCTAGAATAATATTCTATTCTATATATTATAGATATTCTATATATTATATTAGTTATTTATTATATTAGTTATTAGTTTACTCAGAGTTTCCCAATGAATCTGTTGATTCGAAATTTCGGGATGGGTAGATGTCACAGATGATGATTTGATTTCTTACCTATGTTACTCTATTTTTGTTAGTAACGTCTATAATTATAATAATTGATGAATCGAAAACTTTCAATTGGTATTTTTGTTTTGCTTATCCCCCGTATCTTTCAAAAATGGAAACTTAGGAAAGTGCTTTATAAACATATGTATAAAAAGAACATATTTCATTTAGCCTCTTTATGCTTACTATAACTAGTTATTTCGGTTTTCTACTAGCAGCTTTGACTATAACCTCGGCTCTATTTATCGGGCTAAACAAGATACGACTTATTTGAAATTAAGTGAATGAACAATTACTCAAAAAAATCCTTCTGTGGTAGTTCATATATTCTATAGTTCCTTACCCGGCCCATTTCCAATTCTTGGTCGTTGAGATTCATGGGTAATACGGATTAATATTTAAGGATAGATATAGATATTACCTCTCCTTTTCTCCGTTCAAAGAAATTGAAATGATTGAAGTTTTTCTATTTGGAATCGTCTTAGGTCTAATTCCTATTACTTTGGCTGGATTATTCGTAACTGCATATTTACAATACAGACGTGGTGATCAATTGGACCTTTGATTAATTAACATCTGTTTTTTTTGATTGACCTCCTTCCTATTTTCTTTAATCTACAGGAGGTCAAATTCAGATTGCTGTTCAATTATTTCAGTGTCATTTTCGACCTAACAAATAACAAGGATGGAATCACGCTCTGTAGGATTTGAACCTACGACATCGGGTTTTGGAGACCCACGTTCTACCGAACTGAACTAAGAGCGCGTTATTATCACAATACTTATTTTGTAACCCAATACATCTTGCATGTATATACTATCATATATAATATTATAAATAATATAATAAAATTAAAGATTTATTTTGTATATCCTATTTTAATCAATTGAAATGGATCTCTCGTTACTGCTCATAAGATAAGTAATAGGTAGGGATGACAGGATTTGAACCCGTGACATTTTGTACCCAAAACAAACGCGCTACCAAGCTGCGCTACATCCCTTTCAATCGGTCTACAGTGTCATTGTAGAGAATCTCTATCTTGTTTTCCACATCTTTATTTCTATCATTAATATACACCAATTGTATTGCCATTTCTTCTTTTTGGTCGCATATCATATAATAATAAAAGACTTATATTCTATACGTATTAAATAAAGAAGAAACCCGCCGTAAAAAAAACGAATATTTTTCGGGAATTCTCGGGTAGAGGAGGACGTATTTTTTTGTTTTAAGAAAAGGAATATGTACTGAATCGTTGTACATTTCAATTTGAATTAGGGATTCTGCGTACAAATACAAGTGGTCAGACATTAACTACGTATCTGGTCATATATGTATTTCCATTCTGTATTACAAATTAGAAAAAAATTACAATAACAAATAAAGAAGGAGGATTTAAAATGCGAGATCTAAAAACATACCTCTCCGTGGCACCGGTAGTAAGTACTCTATGGTTCGGTTCTTTAGCGGGTTTATTGATAGAGATCAATCGTTTATTTCCGGATGCGTTGATATTTCCTTTTTTTTCATTCTAGTTAGTGAGGTGGGAAGGGGTGAAGAAGATTAGAAATACAATCAAATATCTGTGACTCATCCCCCCCTTCGCTTCTTTTTTTTTTTTCTAATTAGAATAGGTTAGAAAAGAAAAAGAATAAAAGCGGATTCACTCTAGTGAAACTAAGAACTCGGATCCAGGCTAAAATACAATTACTAATAGAGTGAGAACGGAAATGGAAATGGGATGGCTGTGGCAACAATATCATACAAGATACTTAAATGAAAAATGAAATACTGTCCAGCGGTTTAGATTTTGAAATTCTAGTTTAGATTTTGAAATTCTAAATGTAGGTAGAAATCATCATATTACTTATTATTACTATATTGATTGATTGGAACGAAATCGTTCATAATTTGATTTCGAGTTCGCAACTTCTATTTTTTTTTTTCGTTCCTTTGCTTCCCTTCGAATTGGAAAATAGAAGAATTGAGTCAGTCAAAAACCCAAAGGAGGTTCATGGCGAAGGGTAAAGATGTCCGAGTAACGGTTATTTTGGAATGTACCGGCTGTGTTCGAAACCGTGTTAATAAAGAATCAACGGGCATTTCCAGATATATTACTCAAAAGAATCGACATAATACGCCTAGTCGATTGGAATTGAGAAAATTCTGTCCCTTTTGTTACAAACATACGATTCACGGGGAGATAAAGAAATAGATCGAACCGATCGCCTACGTGTCCGCCTTCCAATCCAAGGAAGATGAAAAACGACATATTATATAACAATATATATAACATATATTTATTTTAATATAATTAAATAGAAATATAATTAAATAGAAACAAATCCTGTTTATTAATTCTAAATCATTTCATTTTTGATCATTTTTGTTTTGATCCGATCGAAATAGGAGTAGGATTTTCGGGATAAGGAATAAACAAACCATGGATAAATCCAAGCGATTCTTTCTTAAATCCAAGCGATCTTTTCGTAGGCGTTTGCCCCCGATCCAATCGGGGGATCGAATTGATTATAGAAACATGAGTTTAATTAGTCGATTTATTAGTGAACAAGGAAAAATATTATCTAGACGGGTGAATAGATTGACCTTAAAACAACAACGATTAATTACCATTGCTATAAAACAAGCTCGTATTTTATCTTCGTTACCCTTTCTTAATAATGAGAAACAATTTGAAAGAAGCGAGTCAACCACTAGAACTACAGGTCTTCGAACTAAAAATAAATAGACTTACTCTTCAATTGAATCAAAATCAAATTCCAATCCGAACTCAAATGCGAATTGACATTTTGTTCGAAAAAGCGGAGAATCTAGATTTGATTATCGTGTCGGAAGAAAAAAACCGAATTGGGGAAGAAGAATAAATTTTTTTTATTGAACGTGTTTGTTCATTTTGACAACTTTATCATATGATCATATTTTATCATACTAATTTCTACTCTACCTTTCCGGAGTTCATTCTCCAGGGAATTCCATTTAAAAAAATCCAATGGATTCCTTCCAATCTCCTTATCTTATTTTATGATCTCATTAGAAATCATATAAAGACAATTCCTATTTAATATAGCTATTTGTGCAAGTATTTTACGATTAAGAAGCAAACGCCTCTTGTACAGATTGTTTATTAGTCTACTATAACTATAGTATATATTATAGTCTCGACTTACTGCATTTATCCGAGTGATCCACAAACGCCGAAAATCTCTCTTTTGCCTACCTCTATCCCGATGAGCTGAAACCAAAGCTCTTATTTTCTGTTGAGTAATAGTCCGAGAAAGTCGTGAATGAGCCCCTCGAAAGCTTGATGCAAATAAACGAATTTTTGTTCTACGTCTTCGAGCTATATATCCTCGTTTAATTCTGGTCATTGAAAAAATGAAACTTTGATGAATAACTAATTGATTTCTTTTCTTTCAGTTATTTCTTCCCCCCCTCCTAGTCTATTAATAACAAAACGGATTTTTCCAATGTATAAAATTTAAATTCCAACGGCTTTTGCTACTATAACCTTCCCGACCACGATTTTTTCTTTTTTTTCTTTCTAGGCCTTTCGTTGCGTCTCGAAATAAGAAATTGTATTGATACTAGGTATCAAAAAAAACATAGTAAATAAAAAAGTAGTAAATAGAAATGAGTATAGTGGGTTCCATCGTTTCTATGGTTTCTTCTTAAACGGTGAGGTCCTCTCTATACACCGGAGCCCCCTCCCTCAATTTAATCAATGTTATTGTTAACTTGTACAGTTCACACTCTTTGGCTCTACCCAAAATTATCCAATAATAGGTCTTTCACAATGAGACCCACCTATACAGTAACGGTATTTAATTATGAAGGTTTGCTGAGTAGCTGACCCTGTTAGTCCGTTCTTGCAAGAGTCAAGAATAAGGGAATAATCTTTCTTTAAATAGGATTTCCTGCTTAATGGATATGGATACCTTTTGCTACCAATGGGAATTCTTTCTCATCTTAAATTAAAAACGAAAATGATTGGATTTGGCACCAATGCAAACCATAAATTTGATACCACAATAGAAGGATATGATAGATCCTTTTTTTTTAGTTTTAGATTGTAAACGGGGTTCTTTCATTCTATCCTATTCATTGGTACTGATCGCCGATACTGGATCAATTGCTTTCTTTCTTGTGGCCTAGCACATGATCTGAACGAGTCGCACATACACCCTAGTACATGTTCCTCGTCGCTGAGGACATCCCCCAAGAGCAGGGGATTTCGTGACATTTTTGATTGACTGTCTTGTGTTTCTAATAAGTTGTTTAATAGTTGGCATGTTGAATCATATACATAATGAGCTGGTTTAGATCGATCCTAACCGGACGATTATGAATCATTTATATATTAATAGATTCAATTTATAAAATTTATATATTAATAGATTAATTAATAGAAAGATTAAGCTTAAACCGGGTAAGAAGATAAAATATCAAATCGCGGATTTGCGTGAAATCCCTGTTCTGTTATTTTTTATTATTTTTTATTCAACCGCTACAAGATCAATAATTCCATGAGCTTGGGCTTCTGGTGCTGACATAAAAACATCTCTTTCCAGGTCTTCGGAAACAACCCAGAAGGGTTTGCCTGTTCTTTGTGCATAAACCCTTGTGACGGTTTCGCGCATCTTCAGTAGTTCTTCCGCTTCCAGGATAAATTCTCCTGTCTGTGCCTCATAAAAAGAACTAGCGGGTTGATGGATCATTACCCTGATGATATAATAAATAGTCCCTCTCCTCTATCTTGCATGATGACACGATGAAAGGCGAAGAAATAAAGAATAAAAAAAAAAATAATAAGAAAAAAAAAGATAGAATTGAACAACCGTACAGGCATTTTGTGCGCGTTGCATACGGCTCTACAATGGAATTTACTATGTATATATACCCCTTTTTACCTTACATCGAAGAAAAAAAAATAAGGTTTATCCGTTTTACATAGGTAAATGACCCAATAACCACCCTTCCTTTTGGAGTAGTTAAAAAATACTATGATGGCTCCGTTGCTTTCTATATTTATTTCGTCTGTTATTTAGCAATCCCAAAGTTTCTTTTTTTTTTTTCGTATTCTTTCATAACATTAATATTGTTAAGAGCTCTTCGGCGTGAAAACAAAAAAGTTTGTGACGCTGAAAAGGGCCTCCCGATAGATCAGATAAAATCGGAAATACTCTTTATCCCATACTACTCTTTCGATACATAATGTAAGTATTTTGAAAAATTTTTCTTTTTATATCGAATTCGAAGTGCCATGCTATTATTACTTAAATATTCATATTTCATATAGCGCGCAGGCATAGTCTTCTTTTTTTCTTTCAAATCAAATAAAAAAATCATTGGCGCCAAGCGTGAGGGAATGCTAGACGTTTGGTAATTGCCCCCCCGACCAGAATAAAAGATCCCATTGAAGCGGCTAATCCCATGCATACTGTCTGTATATCTGGTCGCACAAATTGCATAGTATCATAAATAGCCACTCCGGGTATTACCCACCCGCCGGGAGAGTTTATAAACAAATACAGATCTTTGGTCTCATCCTCTATACTGAGATATACCATAAGACCAATAAGTTGATTCGATACCTCGCTATCAACCCCTTGTCCTAAAAAAAGTAATCTTTCTCGATAAAGTCGGTTGATTCGGATAAAATTGTATCCTTTAGGAACCGTACACGCACCTTTTGATGCATACGGTTCAACACAAAACAAATTGCGAAAAAAAAGAATCAATGTGTAGATTCTAGCTTTCTTTCTTTTTTAATATTCATAGCAGGTTCTTTTTAACTTGTAACAAAGGGGCTTTTTTTTTCTTGCATTTTTCAAGAAAGATGAGTTTTGGCCTGTTTAATTTATATATAAATTAAATACCTATAAATAAAAAAGATTTCACTAAGCTTATCGGATTAACTTCTCATTGATGTATTGTTTTATCGGGATCCAATCCAAATCGCGATGTAATTTTCTTGTTCCTGAATGGTCCTCTTCAATTCTTTTAGGTTTATGCTCTACTCCGAGTAAAGATCCGCCCAATTTTGATTTGCACATATAGGACAAATGCCCCAATACCACGTCTTTTTGCTACGACCCCTTTTTTTTTTTTCATTTTTTTATGTTTCCTGCCAACCAAATAAAAAATATTCAATGCATTCATCATATTACTCGATTGATTAATAGTTTGAGATCACTTCGATATATATATATATTCTAAATAGAATATTATCTAAGTGGTAATCATAGATATATTACCAATTGGTTTTTTTTCTAAACGGAGCCTGGATATTTCATTTTCTTGGTCTAACCAAGCCAACCATAAATTATTATAATTGAGAATATTAATCTGTATACCCCCCTCCGAAAAAATAGATTGAATTGCACTTCATTGCATTTCACGCTCCAAATTAGATTTTTGATGATTCAATCAATCTTTCTTGGGCGAAAGAGAGGGTCTCTTGATCGGGTAAGAGAACGGGGAAATACCATATGACCCAAAATATCTGACAAGTCGCGCTATATGTCAACCCACGCTGGATCTTCCTCGCCAGGATTTCGAAAAGGAACTTTTGGAACACCAATAGGCATTAAATGAAAGAAAAATGAATTACTATATCTCACTTTGATGTGAAAGCGTAACAATGGCTTTATTGTCGTAATAATATTGTCTTTTATCGTTTTTAATCATATTTTATCTTTTATTATATTTTATCTATAGATTGAATAAGTTTAAAAAAAAGAAAAAAGAAAGACAGAATCAATAAAGGAAAATTCTTTCAAATAGGTCCTTTGAATGATGAACAAATATAGATGCAGTCACTCATATAAAAGGTATCAACTTCCTACCATTGCGTATTGGTACTTATCGGGTGTAGAATAGATCTGCTCTGCTTCTTTTTGTTCCTACGAACAAAATTGTTCCGTTATTACTAAAAGACATTATTACTAAAAAAATCGAACAAAAACGAATCCTTTCCCCGAGATAGTCCACTAAAAGGGGAAGGTCCATAGTATAGTTTTTTTCCAGTGCAATAAAGTTACATAGCGTCTATTTTTCGTTGAGAAAGGGGTATTTCCATGGGTTTGCCTTGGTATCGTGTTCATACTGTCGTATTGAATGATCCCGGTCGTTTGCTTTCTGTCCATATAATGCATACAGCTCTGGTTGCTGGTTGGGCCGGTTCGATGGCTCTATACGAATTAGCGGTTTTTGATCCCTCTGACCCTGTTCTTGATCCAATGTGGAGACAAGGTATGTTCGTTATACCCTTCATGACTCGTTTAGGAATAACCAATTCATGGGGCGGTTGGAGTATCACGGGAGGGACTATAACGAATCCGGGTATTTGGAGTTACGAAGGTGTGGCCGGTGCACATATTGTGTTTTCCGGCTTATGCTTTTTGGCAGCTATCTGGCATTGGGTGTATTGGGATCTAGAAATATTTTGTGATGAACGTACAGGCAAACCCTCTTTGGATTTGCCCAAGATTTTTGGAATTCATTTATTTCTCTCAGGGGTGGCTTGCTTTGGTTTTGGCGCATTTCATGTAACAGGATTGTATGGTCCAGGAATATGGGTATCCGATCCTTATGGACTAACCGGAAGGGTACAACCTGTAAATCCAGCGTGGGGTGTGGAAGGTTTTGATCCTTTTGTTCCGGGAGGAATAGCCTCTCATCATATTGCAGCAGGAACTTTGGGCATATTGGCGGGTCTATTCCATCTTAGTGTCCGTCCGCCCCAACGTCTATACAAAGGATTGCGTATGGGAAATATTGAAACCGTCCTTTCCAGTAGTATCGCTGCTGTCTTTTTTGCGGCTTTTGTAGTTGCTGGAACTATGTGGTATGGTTCGGCAACTACCCCGATTGAATTATTTGGTCCCACTCGTTATCAATGGGATCAAGGATACTTCCAACAAGAAATATATCGAAGAGTTGGGGCTGGGCTATCCGAAAATAAAAGTTTATCCGAAGCTTGGTCTAAAATTCCCGAAAAATTAGCTTTTTATGATTACATCGGCAATAATCCGGCAAAGGGCGGGCTATTCAGAGCGGGCTCAATGGACAATGGGGATGGAATCGCCGTTGGGTGGTTAGGACACCCTGTCTTTAGAGATAAAGAAGGGCGTGAACTTTTTGTACGTCGTATGCCTACTTTTTTTGAAACATTTCCGGTTGTTTTGGTAGACGGAGACGGAATTGTTAGAGCCGATGTTCCTTTTAGAAGGGCAGAATCGAAATACAGTGTCGAACAAGTAGGTGTAACTGTTGAGTTCTATGGCGGCGAACTCAATGGAGTCAGTTATAGCGATCCTGCTATTGTGAAAAAATATGCTAGACGCGCTCAATTGGGTGAAATTTTTGAATTAGATCGGGCTACTTTGAAATCCGATGGTGTTTTTCGTAGCAGTCCGAGGGGTTGGTTTACTTTTGGACATGCTTCGTTTGCTCTGCTCTTTTTCTTCGGACACATTTGGCATGGTGCTCGAACCCTGTTCAGAGACGTTTTCGCCGGTATTGACCCAGATTTGGATGCTCAAGTGGAATTTGGTGCATTCCAAAAAATTGGGGATCCAACTACAAGAAGACAAGTAATCTGATACAATACTGTTTTGTGAATAGGGTACCGGAAAAATCTTGATTTGAATCGCTACCTTTTCTTTTACTCCTGCTCTTTCTTTAGCCGGGAGATGATCCCAACTAAACAGGTATGGAAGCTATAATTGTAAACCACGATGGAATCTATGGAAGCATTGGTTTATACATTCCTCTTAGTCTCAACTTTAGGAATCATTTTTTTCGCTATCTTTTTTCGAGACCCGCCTAAAGTTCCAACTAAAAAGTGAAATGATTTTTCATTATCTCAATTGAAAGTACTGAGCCTCCCAATATTGGGAGGCTCAGTACTTCAACTAGTCTCCGTGTTCCTCGAATGGATCTCTTAGTTGTTGAGAGGGTTGCCCAAAAGCAGTATATAAGGCGTACCCAGTAAAACTTACAAGTAAACCAGATATAAAGAGTGCAACTAGGGTTGCTGTTTCCATTATTATATAGTTTCAAGACCACAATGGATCTATGATAAGATGGATCTATGATAAGATCATTTATTTACAACGGAATGGTATACAAAGTCAACAGATCTCAATGAATATAAAAAAGGATTTATGGCTACACAAACTGTT